TACATATATATCCTTAACATACTGAAACGGCTGCCATTATTGGTATCAAACCAATAGCGATTCATACAAGCTAAATCTTCTAATCGATAATTAGGCCAAAGAAAGAACTTTAGTTTAATTAATTCATTTTTCTCTCTATCAAGGTGTTTACTTTCATCCAAAAATTGACCCCAGCTTTTTATGTTGTTCTCCGTGCAAAATACTGGATTTCTATCCACACCATTCCTATTCTTGAAATTGAAATTTAAAGAATTGAGAATTCGCAATTCTCTACGACGTCTAGACGATAAAATCATTTCAGGAACAAGCAAATCAAAATTCTCCTTATCAACATTTTTTTGTTTTCCGTATCTTTGATTAGTTTGTTGCTTACTCTTATGAACTAATGAAATACCTATGACTTGATACATAAGAAATTCTTCCCGATCGTGTATAGACGAAGTTAATAGGGGTTGGAACTGCATCAAACCAGATTCTATCCAGTTAAACAAAGTAAAAGTTGCCTCAAAATGACCTACAAGTTTTTCTAGCGACAGATCTCCCATGTTCAAATAGGCTAAAAGCCTTCGTTTCTTTTGTAAAAGCCCTTTTGTCTTACCCACCATATTCAGTAAGTTCATCTGCTCGAGGAGATCCTCCTCAGCTTTCGGATCGGCGTGGATGCTAAAACCCAAATACCCCAATGAAAGGGTATGGAAACTTACTACCCTCGGCGAGCCCCTCCGGTATTGTCTTTCTTTTTTACTGAATCCTTTTTCATAATGTTCGCTAATAACTTCTTGGATGTCTTCGATGTCTTCGATGTTTTTACGAACATTTTCTTTTCCTTGACTAACTTCTTCTTCTTGACGAACATTTTCTTTTCCTTGACTAACTTCTTCTTCTTGACGAACATTTTCTTTTCCTTGACTAACTTCTTCTTCTTGACGAACATTTTCTTTTCCTTGACTAACTTCTTCTTCTTGACGAACATTTTCTTTTCCTTGACTAACTTCTTCTTCTTCTTCTTCTTCTTTTCCTTTCAAATTTAAAAGAAGTAAGTCCATTGGTCTAACCCACGGGTTCATTTGATATGTCTTCTTAAGTAGCAGAAATTCTGGGAAGAACCAATCTTCCTGATTCGAATCTTCCTCATTCGAATTCGCTCTGGGTTCCTTTAAGATTCCTTCATTCATTCCCATCCAATTAAAAAAGCTGTTTTTGTCTTCTTTGATTTCTGGATCTTCTTTGATTTCTGGATCTTCTTTGAGTTCTGGATCTGCTTTGAGTTCTGGATCCTCTTCGATTTCTGGAAGGATACCATAAATAAGACCTCTATTCTCATTCTCAATTATTTGAGAATTCTTAGTCCCAATCTTAGTATTTGTATTATGGTTAGGGTCGATCTTAGTCCCAATCTTAGTATTTGTATTATGGTTAGGGTCGATCTTAGTCCCAATCTTAGTATTTGTATTATGGTTAGGGTCGATCTTAGTCCCAATCTTAGTATTTGTATTATGGTTAGGGTCGATCTTTATCCCGGCCTCCAAATTGACTAGAAATTTTTCGAAAACCTTCCAATCAAAATCCAAATATTTTCTATTTCGAGTGTTTTTCAGAGACATAGAAATCTTGTCTAGATAATTGTCTAGATAATTCTTGTCTAGATACTTCTTGTCTATAGAATTCTTGTCTAGATAATTCTTGTCTAGATACTTCTTGTCTAGATAAGTCTTGAGAAATAAATCCTCTGGCATATCGGTGTAGATCTCTTGGTTCTTATTGACTTCTTTCTTATTTACTTGGCATGGAAATTTCGAAATAGAGGAGTCCTTCTTAGTTTCAGAAGAAATGTATTTATATGCTAAAAGATCATATTTATAGTTTTTATGAAACTTAGTTTTTTGATTTCTGACTAATGAATATACTTCAGAATCATCTTGTTTTTTGGAACGAAGTACTGGGTCTTTTTCATATGAATCTCCTTTATTTAAATCGTTATTTTGAGGCGTATGGCGTTGGTTGACTCCATTTCGCCAGTCTTGTGAGCTTAATAGAGTCCATCTACCCTTAGATAAATTGTATTGAGAATGAGCTCTTAACCAGTTTTTCCATGGATTCGTTCCAAAATTTCGAAGTTTCTTATGCTTTAATTCGGAATGAAATATTCCTTGTCTTTCAAAAGAATCCTTTATTGCAGTCTTAAGAAAAAAAGACGTTCCGCGATATTGAAGAACAGATCTTAACTCATCACTAACTAGGGTTTGTGATAATTTGTAAAATACATATACTTGTGACAGGGAAGATAAATCTGGCAAGGAAGAAAATTTCTGAACAATCTGTGACTTCCGCTTATTTATATTTTTTATAGTCGAACTAAGGGTAATTCTTTTTTGATTTGTTTCAGTATTGGAAATGTCTTTCTCAAAAATTTTTTTTGTTAAATTGATTCTAGGAATCTTAATGATACATAGAAAGATATCTAGGTATATTTTGTATATTTTTTCAATTAAAATATTTTGCAAATAATTCCATTTACTTATTAATCGAACATTTCTTCTTTTTACAATTTTCCAAATCTTTTTTGGTGATTCTACATTATTATTTTGATTTTTGTTGTTAGGACTATTATTTAGTCCTGGAGTTACTTTTTTTTTTTCTTTTGTAATTCTTTCTATTTCATTTTTGATTGTGCTTGTTCTATTAATCAGATTTTGTATTTTTTCTTCGGAATTTGTACAAGCTGTAGATCGAATTTGACTAAATGATTCATTAATTATCTCATTGCTGATTATAGAATCTTTTTCTTTTATTATAGAATCTTTTTCTTTTTGAGTTTCCCTTGTATTTTTTTTGATTTTTTTCAAAATTTCTCTTTTTAGATTCAAAATTTCTCTTTTTAGATTCAAAATTTCTCTTTTTATAACTTGAACCCTTTTGAGAAGCCGTTTTATGCTTTCTTGTGAGTCTCGTAGAACTCTAACAAAATTTTCTTTTTTTTTTAGGTTCAAAAGGCTTCTTATAAGTTGAAAGTCGCTCTCTTTCAATTTTTCTGCTGCTAATCTTTGACTTTTGTTGCCTAGTTCTTTAAAAATGGGCCCCCAAAAAATGGAAAAGGAACGGTTGGGTCGGGGACCACCCCAAGGATAGTCAGCTAGTCCCCAGAAAGACCTTAAAAAAGCAAACTCGTTGGTTAGCGTTTGTCTATCAGCCGCTGTGTGCCAAGGTTTCAACTCTAAAGGCCATAAAACTTTGACCTGCAAACCGTATTCCCACCACTCCTCCGGAAACTTCATGCTGGCTATGACGTTGGATATGACGCCTAAAGAAGAACCGTCATCGTTGCATAAAAGATGAATCTCGTTTTCCCAGTCCTCTCTATCCTCAGCCCACTCGGGCTGCTGCAAAAATAAGATACGGCCAATATTTTTAGCTATTATCGCTAAAGGCAATGCAATATATCTTCTAAAATAGGAGTTATAAATTAATACGAGACCTCTTACTCCTAGCCCATAATAAAGCTCATTCCATGCATCTATTCCCTCAATCCGGAAAATCTCTTGTTCGGCCTCGACGTCTCGTTTGCTTTGAGCTTTTGTGATTATTTTCACTTCTTTCCGTTCTTTCAATGCTTTGCTTTTTTTTTCGTCTATCTTCCTTTTTGTTTTTGTCTGTTCTTTCTTACCTTCCTTACGAGTGAAAAGGTCCCCTTTTTTGATTCCAAACCTATGCATCAAATTTTGCATTTTCAAAACAAGGGGTTTCACTACTCCTAAATAAATAGACAGTCTACTTTTTAAGAAGCCCAAAAAAAGAGGGGAATGCGGAAACATTTCAAACCGTCTTACAACAACTCCGTTTTTACGCCTTTGGGCGACCATAGAACCTTCGATATGATCCTGATGCCAATGTTGGTCGCGCACCCCTCTCAAGGAGGTCCTAAAGAACTCCGTCGTCTTTTTGGGGTTGAGGCCAACGCGCCTATGCTCAAAGCTTCTCTCCACGGCAATCCTATTGGCACTACTATTAATGTCTCCCCCACTCTTCACAAAATCCTTCCGAACCTTATTATCAATTGTCTTAAGACGCTGCTGAGCAATCTTCTGCTGCTTTTCAAGCTCCTCAGCAATTATCGCAGCAACCTTCTCATTAACCTTCTTCTTTGGAGAAAGCTCTTTAGTGAGATTTTCAGTCTGAACCTTATTATCAGCAAGCTCCTCATCAATCTTCTTCTTTGGAGAAAGCTCTTTAGTGAGATTTTCAGTCTGAACCTTATTATCAATCTTCTTCTTTGTAAAAAGCTCTTTAGTGAGATTTTTCGTCTGAACCTTATTATCAATCTTCTTAGCAAGCTCCTCATCAATCTTCTTCTTTGGAGAAAGCTCCTCATCAATCTTTTCAGTCTGAACCTGATTATCAATCTTCTTTTCAAGCTCCTCATCAATCTTTTCAGTCTGAACCTGATTATCAATCTTCTTTTCAAGCTCCTCATCAATCTTTTCAGTCTGAACCTGATTATCAATCAGCTTAGCAAGCTCCTCATCAATCTTTTCAGTCTGAGTATTCAAAAAAGTGTCATATTTGAATACTGCTGATACAATATCAAACTCCTCATCTCCCCGATGGACCGCAGTGGCTATGCCCAGTTCGTATGCGAGCTCGCGGAATAATACGTATGACCAGCGAGGGACGCTTCGACGGATTTTTTTTCGTTCGAACCTTCGTCCCTTTCGATAATTCCTTCGTTGTTCCCGCCTTTTTTGTTTTCGCCGCTTCCAATCAATTCTTCTCCCCCCTTTTTCCCAAGGCTTAGAAAAAAATTTTGCCAAAGGATTATAATCTAATTTTCCTTCTGCTCTTAGTTTTTTTGTTTTGCTTTTTAGTATCGCTAACATTCTCTCTTCATATTTTGGGGAATCGAAAAGGCAACCTGGCAAAAGGGTCTCATGAATTTGATTTAGAGCAAGGATTTGCTTAAGTTTAGATTGTGTAGTTCCAACGTCGATTCTTCGACGAGATTTGGAAGTTCCATTCTTTTTTCTTCGACGAGACTGAATTACATTGTGGACTTTTTCACGAAATTCATGCAATTGACGAAGTGCCTGTTCTTCGATTTTCTTCTCTTCTTCGCTTTTCTTCTCTTCTTCGCTTTTCTTCTTTTCTTCGCTTTTCTGTCCCTTTTCTTCGCTTTTCTGTCCCTTTTCTTCGCTTTTGTTCTCTTCTTCGCTTTTCTTCTCTTCTTCGCTTTTCTGTCCCTTTTCTTCGCTTTTCTTCTCTTCTTTTTTTCTTTTCTTCTCTTCTTTTTTTCTTTTCTTCTCTTCTTTTTTTTTTTTCTTCTCTTCTTTTTTTCTTTTCTTCTCTTCTTCTCTTTTCTTCTCTTCTTCTTTTTTTTTCTTCTCTGCTTCTTTTTTCTTCTGTTCTTCGCTTTTCTCCTTTTCTTCGAGAAGCTTTTTGAATGTTCCAGTACTACTCAACCGTTTGATTCTTCCACGAGAGGGCCCATTCAACAAAGGATCATACCTTGTTGGTAGGCAGGTTTTTTTAGTTTGATCAGTACAAACCCGAGTCCTTTTTTCGAGTATATCTAGAAACAGAAATCCCGTGTCTAGAGCCTCAATTCTCTTTATAAACTCATTATTTAAGTTGTTTTTTCTTTCTTTGTTCTTAGAAAGCCAATCTTTGTCTAGTTTATCAAAGGAGAGTCTTTCTACTGTGGACGAAGATATCGTCCCTTTCATCAGTTCCTTAAATATAGAAAAACTAGGAAGATCTGTAAAAGATATTCTTTTTTTTCCATCACTTCGGCATGTAGCAAAAAAATATTGTGAAGTTTCCTTTCTTACAGCCCCATCAAAGTGTTGATTGCCTATGTATCGTACTGGACGAATCCATTCCCAAGGAGAGAAAACATTGAACATAACACGGTCTTCAAGCGGTATGTGTAATTTTTGAGCTTTTTCTTCATCCAGATCCAATCCCCAAGTCGGGGTAGGAATCTTTTCGAGTTTTATCGCGTTTTTTAGTGGAGCCTCCTCATCCGCTCCCCAATCCGGGGTCGGAATTTTTTCGCTTTTCTGTCCCTTTTCTTCGCTTTTCTGTCCCTTTTCTTCGCTTTTCTTCTCTTCTTCGCTTTTCTGTCCCTTTTCTTCGCTTTTCTTCTCTTCTTCGCTTTTCTTCTCTTCTTCGCTTTTCTTCTCTTCTTCGCTTTTCTTCTCTTCTTCGCTTTTCTGTCCCTTTTCTTCGCTTTTCTTCTCTTCTTCGCTTTTCTTCTCTTCTTCGCTTTTCTTCTCTTCTTCGCTTTTCTTCTCTTCTTCGCTTTTCTGTCCCTTTTCTTCGCTTTTCTTCTCTTCTTCGCTTTTCTCTTCCTCTTCCTCTTCCTCTTCCTCTTCCTCTTTCTCTTCCTCTTCCTCTTCCTCTTCCTCTTCCTCTTTCACCCAGTAAGTGTGAGCTTCTCCCTCTTGTCTTTCTACCCAACTTGATTGCAGCGCTGGGGCGCGGGTTAGGGTCAGTGCATTTGGCAAAATGAGTAAAGGCATTCTGCCTAAAGAGTAGAGACAGGTAACCAATAAGAAAATAGTAACGAACCGACCCGTGTTTCTCACCAAGTCTATTAACAGCACATACTGCATTTCTGACACAACCCACTGAAAGTTTCGCATAAGGAATTCAAATTCTGCCCCAAGGGACCTAACAAGGTACTGATAAATCTTCTTTTTGTACTTATTCAATTCTGACTTAATGTACTTATTCAATTCTGACACACGGTACTGAAATTGTGAAAAACGGACCTCAAATTCTGCCCCAAGGTACTTATTAATGTACTTATTCAATGCTGACACAAGTTCCTTCTTAGATCTACTCAAAAGATATTTCCGTATCCAGTCGAATAATCTTTTCGTGAATAAAAGGAAACAAATGTGACCAATTAACCAACCAACAAAACTACTTGTTACAAATAACATCTTGTTGTTGCATCGAAACATATAAACGTTGACTAATCTGGCTAACATTGAACTTGGTAAAACGAACTGGTTTGCTAATTGCAAAACTAAAGTATTCAGGAAAATGTTGAAATTACTTCTGGTACTGGTACTGATAGTATATTCGAAATTGTCGGCTACGGAATAAAACAAAAGATACGTTATAAATAGTACAGTTATTATATGAGGTGTACCCAATAGTCGATGCAGAGGCCTATTATAGATCGACATGAACCTCACGAGCTGGCCCATAATCAAACCAGTTATTGCTGCTGCCTTCTGCTCGGGTCCTTCAACGAAAAGGAAGAGGTAAGCGGGCCTTATGGAGAATGTAGTTAGAAATCCATAATAGAGTCCGACCCCAACGACCGAATTGGTTATCTTCATACACAAACTTACGAAAAAGTTCCAGACCATTTTTGTCCTCCTATGGTTTTGATTATATAAAAAAAAAGATTCAAAGAGATAGATACGAAAAATTGTTATACATCTGCGTCTATCTCTTCATGGGGATATTCTTATATCTTTAAGTCCATAAAAT